TGAGCTAAGCGGGCTCACATAACAGAAATAGAAATAGTATAACAAATAGAAATAGTGTATAGGAATTCAGGAAACTGCTGGATCTTAGTTTAGGGCTATTAGCTATTAATTTAATATGAACTATATAGTTCATAGTTCTATTGTTATATCTATATCATTATATCTATATTATTAGTTATAACTAATATAACTAATAATATAGAACTAGATATGACTAAATAGAATTAATAGAATTCTATTTTTCTAATAGATATTTTTCTAATAGAAATATATGACTAATTAGTATATGACTAATTAGTAGAATTTTCATTCTATCATATTAATTACATTAATTATTATTTATACATTCTATTTTTTTTTTTATGCATTTTATACATTTTATTTATATATTTATACATTCTATTTATATTTTTTAATATGTATATATATGTTAATGAATATGTATATATATATGTTAATGAATATGTATATATATATATATATTAATGATAATTTTAAATTATAAACTATGATTATAAAAAATCTAATTATTTCTTAATATAAAATTGATTTATTTCTTAAAGTAAAGCAGTTATAGCAATAATTATAGCGTATAGCGAGCGGATCGGTCCTAAGAAAAGATAAGATAAGGATAAAGATACAATCCAAATTAGAATGAGACATTCTTCTGGTTTCATTCGGAAAAGGAAGAGATAGGACGAAAAAAAAAGAAGAATGAATATCGACCGTTCCAGTATTCCAAATCGCACTGTAAAAAAGAAAGGGAGGGAGAAACATATATATATGGGATATATCTATCCATATTGAATTGCAGATACATCAATGATAGAATCATTTCTGATTGAAACAAGGTTTATCCAATAGAAATAAACTGATAGAGGATCGCCAAAAAAATCAAATAGCATACACTTTTTCGATATGGGAATCATTATCTAATGAATTCAACGGTTCCAAAATAAATGAAAGAGATGGGTGGAATTCCAACTGGATCTTGGTCTCAAATCAAAAGGGGATATGGCGAAATTGGTAGACGCTACGGACTTGATTGGATTGAGCCTTGGTATGGAAACCTACTAAGTGGTAACTTCCAAATTCAGAGAAACCCTGGAATTAAAAATGGGCAATCCTGAGCCAAATCTTTATTTTGAGAAAACAAGGGTTTATAAAACTAGAATAAAAAAAGGATAGGTGCAGAGACTCAATGGAAGCTGTTCTAACGAATGGAGTTGACTACGTTGTGTTGGTAGCTGGAATTCCTCTATCGAAATTACAGAAAGGACGGCCCTATATATCTAATACGTACGTATACATACTAACATATCAAACGATTAATCACGACCCGAATCTATCGAATATATATATATATGAAAGAAAAAATTCAGAGTTATTGTGAATCCATTCCAATCGAAGTTGAAGGAAGAATCGAATATTCAGTGATCAAATCATTCATTCCAGAGTTTGATAGATCTTTTGAAAAACTGATTAATCGGACGAGAATAAAGAGAGAGTCCCGTTCTACATGTCAATACCGACAACAATGAAATTTATAGTAAGAGGAAAATCCGTCGACTTTAGAAATCGTGAGGGTTCAAGTCCCTCTATCCCCAACAAAAAAGTCCATTTTACTTCCTAACTATTTATCCTCTTTTTTTCATCAGTGGTTCAAACAAAATTCACTATCTTTCTTTCTCATTCACTCTACTCTTTCACAAAAGGATCCGAAGAGAAATCTTTGGATCTTATCCCAATTTGGATAGATACGATACTTGTACAAATGAACATATATGGGCAAGGAATCTCTATTATTGAATCATTCACAGTCCATATCATTATCCTTACATTTTTTAGATAAAATTTTTTAATACTTTATTTTATTTAATACTTTACTTTATTTAGATTTAGTCCCTTTAATTGACATAGATACAAGTACTCTACTAGGATGATGCACGGGAAATGGTCGGGATAGCTCAGTTGGTAGAGCAGAGGACTGAAAATCCTCGTGTCACCAGTTCAAATCTGGTTCCTGACACATGAATAATATATCGGATAGATATTCATACAAATTAATTGAGACAGATCAGGATATATATTCGTTAATAGTCAAGAGCATGATACATACTTATTCATCTAGCGTATAGATATATACCTTCATTTTTAGAGATGGGTAAAAAATATATGTATGGTTATGGTAAAGAACTAAAGTGGGATTATGTTCCCTTTTTTTTTTGTTTCTTTTTTCTTTCTTCTTTGTTCATATTGTGCTTTCTCTCACTCAAAAAGAGTGTTAAGTCTTCATATATATATCAAAAAAAAAAAAGAAAAAAGTTTTAAAAAAACTTAAAAAAAGTATAGAGGGGTTGAAGGATAGGAATAGACAGGATGCATTTCAGACACAGTACAAATAAAATTCAATCCCTTTTTATTTCGGAATTTCGCTTTTTCTTTTATATTTATTCTATTTCTTCACTCTTGCTTACGTTACTTTCCGAGGTCTGTCTAA